ATCGCATTACAAATGCGATGCTCTAACCTCTGAGCTAAGCGGGCTCACATAACAGAAATAGTGCATAGGAATTCGGGAAACTGCCGGGATCTTAGTTATTCATAATTAATATTAATCTAATTAATAATAGAGTCCATTAAGACTATAAAAAACGATTAATTAATATCATTATAGAACTATATGGATTAGCAAATAGATAACTATATAGCTATATAGAATTTTGATTTTCTTATTTATTTAGATTATAATTAGTTATAGCAGATTAGATTAATCATATTAGATCGAATCAGTTCTAAGTAAAGGATAAGAAGTAAAGGATAAAGATGCAATCCAGATCATAATGAGACATTTCCCCGGTTTTATTCGGAAAGGAGGGGGGTAGGACGAAAAAAAAAGAATGAATATCGACCGTTCCAGTATTCAAAATCACGCGGGAAAATGGAGAGGGGGCGTGTATATGTGATGAGGTATCTCCATCTATATTGAATTGCGGATACATCAATGATAGAATCATTTCTGATTGGACCAAATACGGGTCCTCCGGTAGAGATGAAAGAAGATCGGCAAGAAAAAAAATAGGAGCAGATACTTTTTCGATATAGAATTCAGTATTTAATGAATTCAACGGTTCCGACATAAATAAACGAAAGAGGGGGGTGGAATCACAATGAGATCTCGTTCTCATAACATAAAGGGGATATGGCGAAATTGGTAGACGCTACGGACTTGATTGGATTGAGCCTTGGTATGGAAACCTACTAAGTGATAGCTTCCAAATTCAGAGAAACCCTGGAATGAAAAATGGGCAATCCTGAGCCAAATCCTGTTTTCGGAAAAACAAGGGTTCAGAAAGCGAGAATCAAAAAAGGATAGGTGCAGAGACTCAATGGAAGCTGTTCTAACGAATGGAAAAGAATTGAATATTCAGTGATCAAATCATTCATTCCCCGGTCTGATGGATCTTTTGAAGAACTGATTAATCGGACGAGAATAAAGATAGAGTCCCACTCTACATGTCAATATTGACAACAATGAAATTTATAGTAAGAGGAAAATCCGTCGACTTTAGAAATCGTGAGGGTTCAAGTCCCTCTATCCCCAATAAAAGAAAAAGTCCATTTTACTCCCTAACCTTGTTTCGTCATCGGTTCCAAATTAGTTATGTTTCTCATTCACTCTACTCTCAGATCCGGTCAAAAACCTTTCTCTCTTATCACAAGCCTTGTTATAGATACGATATACTTACAAATGAACATATGTGGGCAAGAAATCTCTATCATTACTCTACCCTTACACTCCCTCACTTACAAAATCTTCTTTTTGAAGTTGAAGACCCAAGAAATTACAGGGACTCGGTAATTGTAAGACTTTTTGAGTCCCTTTATTTAATTGACATAGACCCGAGTCCTATATTAGGATGATGCATAGGGAATGGTCGGGATAGCTCAGCTGGTAGAGCAGAGGACTGAAAATCCTCGTGTCACCAGTTCAAATCTGGTTCCTGACACGTGGTTAATGTATCGAATCGATACACACACAAACGAATTGATATGGATATCGGGATCCGTATTCGTTAATAGTTTAGACCAGGATACATACTTATCCGCCTAGACATATAGATCTATACCCCCGTTTTTGTAGATGGGTAAAGAGTATATGGGTAATAAAGAAAAAAATGAGATTCTATTACCTCTTCTTTTTTTATACTGTACCTCCTCTTGCTCAAAAAGAATGTTAATACTTCATACATATCCGAAGTTAGTTGGCTGAAAAACCAAAAGTCTAGCCTGGGGGAGTTGAAGGATAGGAATAGACAGGATTCATTTCAAATACAGTACAAAGAAAATACGATCCCTTTTCATTTATGAATTTCATATTTTCTTGCGTATTCTATTTCTTCAATCCCTCCTACGCGACTTTCCGGGGCCCATCTAAGTGATGTGCGCGGTACAAAGTTCCTGGTGCAGAACTCTTTTGATTCATCCTCTTGGTTTTACTCATACGAAATAGATATCTTCCAAATTGGGGAATATTAACGAAGCCCCTTTATTAGTCCGTCCATAATACGAATTAAAGTCCAGTGACTTTGTTTCATCTAGAACGTAAAAAGATTCCTTGAATATCTGGGGTCGTAGAAGGAAAGATTAGTTTCTTATCATTCAATGAGCATCTTGTATTTCATAGAAATTGGGGGCAATATAATCCTTACGTAGAGGCCATCCTATCCAACTTTCGGGCATCAAGATACGTTTCAGGCGTGGATGATTTTCATAAGAGATCCCCAACATATCATAAGATTCTCGTTCTTGAAAATCCGCACTTTTCCAAATCCAGAAAACAGACGGGATTTTAGGATTCCTCCTTGGGGCAAATACTTTTATGCAGACCTCTTCGGGTTGATCCACACCATACTGTATTCTTGTAAGATAATACACACTAGCTAACAATCCGCCAGGCGCTACATCATAGGCACACTGGAAACGTAGATAATTATAACCAT